GTAACTGGGGTCATGAATTATGGTCAACAAACAGTACGAGCTGCAAGGTACATTGGTCAAAGTTTCATGATTACCCTATCCCATGCAAATCGTTTACCTGTAACGATTCAATATCCCTATGAAAAATTAATCACATCAGAACGTTTCCGCGGTCGAATACATTTTGAGTTTGATAAATGCATTGCTTGTGAAGTATGTGTTCGTGTATGCCCTATAGATTTACCTGTTGTTGATTGGAAATTGGAAACTAATATTCGAAAGAAACGGTTGCTTAATTACAGTATTGATTTCGGAATCTGTATATTTTGTGGTAACTGTGTTGAGTATTGTCCAACAAATTGTTTATCAATGACTGAAGAATATGAGCTTTCTACTTATGATCGTCACGAATTGAATTATAATCAAATTGCCTTGGGTCGTTTACCAATATCAGTAATTGACGATTATACAATTCGAACAATTTTAAATTCACCTAAAAAAAAAATAAGTAAATAAAAAAAAGATATATAAGTAAATCCTTTGATTAAAGATAAAGAGTAATTTCCAATTAGTAAGTTTCCGTTTTGATCGAAATAAATGCCGTTTCTTTTGTTTATTTTGTTTAGTCACTAACTACAAATTTCAACTATTGATTAGTTGGTTTGTGCTTTAATTTGGATTGAAAATCTCTGAATATGAATATATCTGTAATCATTTAGAAATCTAAATATAAATATATATAGTTTCGAACCACTCTTTAAGATAAAGAATGATATTAGTCCAAGAACTATACCTACATTAATTCACATTCCTTAGCATTTAGATTTAATTCAATTAAGATAAGAACTTTTCAGAAAAAAATTTTTCCTGGTGAGGTCAATAAGGTCATGAAAAAAATTTCGATTTATTTATCTCTTTACATATAATGGATTTGCCCGGACCGATACATGATTTTCTTTTAGTCTTTTTGGGATCCAGTCTTATATTAGGAGGTGTAGGAGTAGTATTACTTACCAACCCAATTTATTCTGCTTTTTCGTTGGGACTGGTTCTTGTTTGTATATCTTTATTCTATATTCTATCAAACTCTCATTTTGTAGCTGCCGCACAGCTCCTTATTTACGTGGGAGCCATAAATATTTTAATCATATTTGCTGTCATGTTCATGAATGGTTCAGAATATTACAAAGATTTTAATCTTTGGACCGTTGGAGAGGGGGTTACTTTGTTGGTTTGTACAGGTATTTTTGTTTCACTAATGACTACTATTCTGGATACGTCATGGTACGGGATTATTTGGACTACAAGATCAAACCAGATTATAGAGCAAGATTTGATAAGTAACAGTCAACAAATTGGAATTCATTTATCAACAGATTTTTTTCTTCCATTTGAACTCATTTCGATAATTCTTTTAGCTGCTTTGATAGGTGCAATTGCTGTGGCTCGCCAGTAAGAAATCTTTCGAACTAATAACCTAAATACAAATTAAACTTTGTTCTGCGTTATCACATCCATTTCCCCTCACTTCAATTTTATTTGAAGATTGTTTATGTATAAAATATAAATAGAAATTCTTTTATTCAATCTATTACCAAACTTTTTATATTCTATCTAGTCAGTTGAACCCATTAAATTGTTTTTTATCTTGAAATAAATCGAAATTGATAAGGAGTTGGTCAATGATGCTCGAACATGTACTTGTTGTGAGTGCCTATTTATTTTCTATCGGTATCTATGGATTGATCACAAGTCGAAATATGGTTAGAGCCCTTATGTGTCTTGAACTTATACTGAATGCAGTTAATATAAATTTTGTAACATTTTCTGATTTTTTTGATAGTCGCCAATTAAAAGGAAATATTTTTTCAATTTTTGTTATAGCTATTGCAGCCGCTGAAGCAGCTATTGGACCAGCTATTGTTTCCGCAATTTATCGTAACAGAAAATCAACTCGTATCAATCAATCAAATTTGTTGAATAAGTAGTATTGTATTAATAAGCAGTATTAATCATATAAATTATAATATTTATATAGTCGAATTAACATGGATGGTACATAACGTATTGATCGTGTTTACAAAAAATGCAATAAATCAAAGGATCTTGGACCTCTCGCATGAGCCGATCCGGAAGCAGATTAATTATAAAAATTCTGGTAAATCATTGATTCATCTGGTGTCTAAATACTAAATATATGTATAATTCATTTACAAGTTTACTAGATCGAAAACTTATGATGTTCAAAAATTTATATATCCAATGTCACATTCAGTAAAGATTTATGATACGTGTATAGGGTGTACTCAATGTGTCCGAGCCTGCCCCACAGATGTATTAGAAATGATACCTTGGGACGGATGTAAAGCTAAACAAATTGCTTCTGCTCCAAGAACAGAAGACTGTGTTGGTTGTAAGAGATGTGAATCCGCCTGTCCAACGGATTACTTGAGTGTTCGAGTTTATTTATGGCATGAAACAACTCGAAGCATGGGCCTAGCTTATTGATTCCTTTCACAAATCCCACCTGAATACATTCATTTTTTTTACCGACAAAAATCCCCCTGCTCGAAAAAATAAAATAAAAAAAAAAATAGAATATCTTTTTTCGAGCACGGATTTTTCTGGCCCAAGTGTATCTTGTTTTTACTACGAATTATTTTCCTTGGTTAACAATAGTGGTAGTTTTGCCAATATTCGCGGGTTCTTTAATTTTCTTTCTCCCCCATAGAGGAAATAAGGTAATAAGGGGGTATACTATATTTATATGCGCTCTGGAACTCCTTCTAATAACTTATGCCTTCTATTATCATTTCCAATTGGACGATCGATTAATGCAACTGACGGAGGATTATAAATGGATCAATTTTTTTGATTTTTACTGGAGATTGGGAATAGATGGACTTTCTATAGGACCTATTTTGCTGACAGGATTTATCACCACTTTAGCTACTTTAGCGGCTCGGCCGGTTACTCGAGATTCCCGATTATTCCATTTCCTGATGTTAGCAATGTATAGCGGCCAAATAGGATCATTTTCTTCTCGAGACCTTTTACTCTTTTTCATCATGTGGGAGTTAGAATTAATTCCCGTTTATCTACTTCTATCCGTGTGGGGGGGAAAGAAACGTTTGTATTCAGCCACAAAGTTTATTTTGTACACTGCGGGAAGTTCCGTTTTTTTCTTAATGGGAGTTCTGGGTATCGGTTTATATGGTTCCAATGAACCAACATTAAATTTTGAAACATCAGCTAATCAATCTTATCCAGTAGCACTGGAAATAATATTCTATATTGGATTTCTTATTGCTTTTGCTGTCAAATCACCAATTATACCTTTACATACATGGTTACCAGACACCCATGGAGAGGCACATTACAGTACTTGTATGCTTCTAGCTGGAATTTTATTAAAAATGGGAGCGTATGGATTAGTTCGGATTAATATGGAATTATTGCCCCGCGCTCATTCTCTATTTGCTCCCTGGTTGATTATAGTAGGCACAATTCAAATAATCTATGCAGCTTCAGCATCTCCCGGTCAACGTAATTTAAAAAAAAGAATAGCCTATTCCTCCATATCTCATATGGGTTTCATAATTATAGGAATTGGCTCTATAAGTGATATGGGCCTCAATGGAGCCATTTTACAAATAATCTCTCATGGCTTTATTGGCGCTGCACTTTTTTTCTTGGCGGGAACGAGTTTTGATAGAATACGTCTTGTTTATCTCGACGAAATGGGCGGAATGGCGATCCCGGTTCCAAAAATATTCACGACTTTCAGTATCTTATCGATGGCTTCCCTTGCATTACCGGGGATGAGTGGTTTTGTTGCAGAATTAATAGTATTTTTGGGACTAATTACCAGCCAAAAATTTTTTTTAATAACAAAAATACTAATTACATTTGTAATGGCAATTGGAATGATATTAACTCCTATTTATTCATTATCTATGTTACGCCAAATGTTCTATGGATACAAGTTTTTTAATGCTCCAAACTCTTATTTTTTTGATTCTGGACCGCGAGAGTTATTTGTTTCGATCTCTATCCTTTTACCAGTAATAGGTATTGGTATTTATCCGGATTTCGTTTTCTCACTATCAGTTGACAAGGTCGAAGATATTATATCTATCTATTTTTATAGATAATTTTCATGAATAAAATAAAAAATCAAACAGCAATCCTATACTAATGCTATACTATAATAATAAATAATATTAGGATGTTTTAAAAAATTCGTTGTACAATTAAAAAAAACAATAAAATAATAAGTATTTTTTCTTCTCTTAAGTTTAACTTAAACTTAAGTTAAAAATCAAAAAATGAATTAGACTTTTAACCAGATTTGTTTGGCCTTTGTAAGAACCTTTTGAATCACTACTTTGATTCAAAAGGTTCTCGAAGGTTTACACAATGTTTTCTTATATATATATGCTGTCCCATGTTTGCTTGTGTTCGTTAGGTCCTTTCTTCAGTTAGACGTTAGTGTAAATGAACCATAACTATGTAGCCCTATTCCTAATAGATTGACCCCAAAATAGCATATCCAAATTATAAGAAATCCCATCGAGGCTACAATTGCGGAATTTACACCTTCAAAATTCTTATTTGTTCGAATATGTAAATAAATCGCGAATATGGTCCAAGTAATAAATGCCCAAGTTTCCTTCGGATCCCAATTCCAATATGAGCCCCATGCCTCATTTGCCCATACTGCTCCCGAAAGAATACCTATGGTTAAAAAGATAAACCCTATACCAATAATACGATAACTCCAATGATCCAATTGTTGAATCAATTGAGATCTATAATAATTCCTAGAAGAGATCAAAGAAATGTTCCATAAAACGTTGTTTCTTTCATTCATGTATTGGATCTCATCAAATGAAAATGAATCATTATTCTTTTTCTCAAAAGCCCTTATGACTTTTCGAAATGTAATGACTATAAGAGCTACTGATAATAATGATCCACATAAAAGAGCTGCATAACCCAATACCATCATACTTACGTGCATCATTAACCAATGAGATTGTAGAGCGGGTACTAATATTACGGATTGATGCGTTTCAGTTAAAAAACCAGAAGTAGCAAAGCCTTGGGTAAAAATAACACTTGGCGCGGTTATTGCGCTTAAATGGTTTATATTTTTTTTGAAATACGGAACCATACAAATAATGGACAAACTCCACGAAAGAAAAATTAATGATTCGTATAAATCACTTAAGGGTAAATGTCTCGAATAAATCCAACGAGTAACTAATAATCCTGTTATACAGACAAAAGTAGTTTTTATGCCCTTTTCTGATGAATCATATAGTCCTGCGCTTTCATTAATTAATAAGATTATCAAACGAATTGAAATTACAATTGAAACAACCGAAAAGGATATATGAGTTAATATATGCTCTAAACTTGAAAATATCATACAAAAAATTATAAAATAAATAAAAAAAAAAGGGGGGGGGGGGATTCTCAAAATTATAGGAATGGAAATCGGGAATTGAATTTATTATAGGACTTACTCTTTTATAAGATGCCATGCCGCCACTCGGACTCGAACCGAGATGCTCTAGCACTGCTTCCTAAGAGCAGCGTGTCTACCGATTTCACCATAGCGGCTTGTTCGAAATCATAATAACCTATTCTTATTTAATCGTCTAGGTTAAAGTACTCAATCATTCAATATTTTTTAGTTTTATAGGAAACATTTCAATTCATGAATAAAGAAATTGATGAATAAAAACTCGTTTAAAAAATAGTGATTTAAAACGTATTTCCAATAATAATCCTTATCTTTTATTATTTGTTTGATTTAATTTAATATTTAGAGTGTTAAGTTTATTTAACTTAACATTAATAAATTAATTAAATTGGGGTTGGGTTAGGTATTGAGCGTATCATATAAAAAAAGAGTTTCGATTTCTATCGTAATTGGACCCTACTTCAAATTAGAATAACCCGTTAAAAATTAATACTTAATACATATATTGATCTATCTTCCCCAGCCCAAGCAACTATAGGATCCATTTTTTTTTTCTTTTTGATGACCAAAATTGATACATTTCTCGTATAAAATATCCATCTAAATGGGACAAGAAGCTTTTATCAATGGATATTTTATACGAGGTATATAAGGTATATATAAGGATAAGGAGTATATATATATTGATAATTATTGTTTAAAATGATTGTTCAGAAAATTACAAAACAAGTTTGAAACTAAAAAAATGAGTTTCAACAACTCATTAATTTGAATTTGGATTAAAGATCTTATATTTGTTGTTCTATAAAAAATAGTATATATATATTATATAAATATAATAAATAAATATAAAAAAAGACAAAACTTTACTAAAAAGACAGTTGAAACTTTATATCTTGTATTTATTCTTTTTTTTGTCAAACAAAAAAGAATATCATTTTACAAAATTAAGTATTAAGTATACAAAATAATAATTATTTTACATAACATAATGGCAAAACGAATTCAATTTACTATTTATCCATTCAAAACATTAAGGAATGGGAATCATTACTTTTTTTTTTTTTTTATAGTTTTTAAGTATAATTATTATATATAAATTAAAAAATTAGAAACGAAATTCAAAATGAAACTAGACTTTTTTTAGAGTCAGAGATAGATTCAGATTATTCCATTAATTAGTTATTTATTTCTTATTGTACAAAAAACTTTTTGAATTCCCTGTAGAAAGAGATTTCGCTAACGAAAAAGCTTTCAATGCTACCCAATACCCCTCCATTTTCCAAATATTTTTACGAATTCGTTTTTTTGATATAGAAGTGCGTTTTTTTGGAACTGCCATTAAAAAATTATGATAGAGTATTCATTTCTCTAGTTGGATGTGAAAGACATCTATTGTTCAAAACCAATTGTTCTTTACTTACTATCTAATTATCTATTTATAGTCTAAATTAGACTCTCGTCATAAAAAAAGAAAAAATATAAACCAAAGTGGTTGTTCCTTTATATTGTTTATTGTTTATTTTCATCGTGCTATATTTATACATGTAATAAAATACATCAAAAAGTTTAAGAAACCAACCCTTAATTCCCTTAATTTTTTTTTAATTGCTTAATTAGTCAAACTCGAAAAAGAGTGCACCTAATTAAGATTTTCAAATTCAAATGAGACTCGCAGTTAATGTGTTAAAGTATACATCATTTTTTTCTAAAGAAAAGTCATTTTATTTTAGTAATTCCTTCAATCAATTCAAAACTGCATTGGTTAATGATTCTGAATAAACGAACTAAAAAAAATAGCTCTTATTTCCTTGAGTTAAGTTATGTATGGACTGTGTCTGTCTTTTATGAATCATATCAAAATAAAATACTCTTTTTGGTGTAATTATTTGTCCTTACTCTCTCCCGAGATTAAAATATTGTTAAAATATTGTATTATGTAAATTGTAATAATAATTGAAATTTTTATTTTTTGTAGCTTCATAAAATCTTACTTAAAAAAAAGAGTAAGTATTTATTTTTCAATAGTAGCTTGGTCATCTCATTTGACCAATTCAAACTTCTTGATTTGAAATATCTTGTTTTGTTTGAAGTATTTGGAAAAAATTTATAATAATTAAGAATATAAAATTTTATTTTAGTTTTATATATCTTAATTTTTTTATTAACTGATTCCTTTCAAAAAAAAAATAAGAGCTGGTGAATCAGAAACAGTTAATTAAGAATAAAAGATTTTTATTTATTTATTTTTATGGAATATACATATCAATATTCATGGATCATACCTTTCATTCCAGTTATAATTCCTATGTTAATAGGAGTGGGACTTCTCCTTTTCCCGAAGGCAACAAAAAATCTTCGCCGCATGTGGGCTTTTCCTAGTGTTTTATTGTTAAGTATAGTTATGATTTTTTCAGCCAATCCGCCTATTCAGCAAATAAATAACAGTTATATCTATCAATATGTATGGTCTTGGACCATCAATAATGACTTTTCTTTAGAGTTCACCTACTTGATCGATCCACTTACTTCTATTATGTCAATCTTAATTACTACTGTTGGAATTATGGTTCTTATTTATAGTGACAATTATATGTCTCATGATCAAGGATATTTGAGATTTTTTGCTTATATGAGTTTTTTCAATACTTCAATGCTGGGATTAGTGACTAGTTCTAATTTGATACAAATTTATATTTTTTGGGAATTAGTTGGAGTCTGTTCTTATCTATTAATAGGTTTTTGGTTCACACGACCGATTGCAGCGAATGCTTGTCAAAAAGCGTTTGTAACTAATCGTGTAGGGGATTTTGGTTTATTATTAGGAATTTTAGGTCTTTATTGGATAACAGGAAGTTTCGAATTTCAGGATTTGTTTGAGATATTCAATAACTTGATTTATAATAATGAAGTTAATTTTTTATTTGTTACTTTGTGTGCCCTCCTATTATTTTCTGGTGCAATTGCTAAATCCGCTCAATTTCCCCTTCAGGTATGGTTACCTGATGCTATGGAAGGACCTACTCCTATTTCAGCTCTTATACATGCTGCTACTATGGTAGCCGCAGGAATTTTTCTTGTAGCTCGGCTTCTTCCTCTTTTCATAGTTATACCTTACATAATGAATATAATAGCTTTGATAGGTATAATAACATTACTATTAGGAGCTACTTTAGCTCTTGCTCAAAAAGATATTAAGAGAAGTTTGGCCTATTCTACAATGTCTCAATTGGGTTATATGATGTTAGCTCTCGGTATTGGGTCTTATCGAGCTGCTTTATTTCATTTGATTACTCATGCTTATTCGAAAGCATTGTTGTTTTTAGGGTCCGGATCAATCATTCATTCAATGGAAGCGATTGTTGGGTATTCTCCAGATAAAAGTCAGAATATGGTTCTTATGGGTGGTTTAACAAAACATGTGCCGATTACAAAAACTGCTTTTTTTTTAGGTATACTTTCCCTTTGTGGTATTCCACCTCTTGCCTGTTTTTGGTCTAAAGATGAAATTCTTAATGATAGTTGGTTGTATTCACCGATTTTTGCAATAATAGCTTTTTTCACAGCAGGATTAACTGCATTTTATATGTTTCGGATCTATTTACTTACTTTTGAAGGATATTTAAATGTTCATTTTCAAAATTACAGCGGCAAAACAAATAACTCGTTTTATTCAATATCTCTATGGGGTAAAGATATAGAAGGGAAAAAAAGAATTCAAAAAAGATTTCGTTTATTATCTTTATTAACAATGAATAATAATAATGAAAGGATTTCTTTTTTGTTGAAGAAGACGTATCCAATTGATATTAATGTAAGAAAGATGAGGCGGCCCTTTATTACTATTACGCATTTTGGTATTAAGAACACTTTTTTGTATCCCCATGAATCGGATACTACTATGCTATTTCCTATGCTTGTATTAGGCATATTTACTTTGTTCGTTGGGGCCATAGGAATTCCTTTCAATCAACAAGGAATGGATTTGGACATATTATCCAAATTGTTAACTCCAGTTATAATACATCAAAATTCAAATAATTCTGTCGATTGGTATGAATTTGTGACAAATGCAAGTTTTTCATTGAGTATAGCTTATCTCGGGATATTTATAGCGTCTTTTTTATATAAGCCTTTTTATTCATCTTTACAAAATTTGAACTTCCGAAATTCATTTGTTAAAAGTGTTCCTAATAAAATTATTTGGGAAAAAATAATAAATGTGATATATGATTGGTCATATAATCGTGGTTACATAGATGCTTTTTATGAAATATCCTTAACTAACGGTATAAGAGGATTAGCTCAATTAACTTATTTTTTTGATAGACGAGTAATTGATGGAATTACAAATGGAGTCGGTATTACAAGTTTTTTTGTCGGAGAGGGTATAAAATATATAGGGAGTGGCCGAATTTCTTCTTATCTCTTATTGTATTTATCTTATGTATTAATCTTTTTATTAATTTTCATTTTTCAATTTATAAGTTAAGTTATATAATATAAGTTAAGTTATATAAGTTATATTAG